TTTCGGGATAGATATTACCTCCCCTTTTCCCTTTTCAAATAAATTAAATTGAAATGATTGAAGTTTTTCTATTTGGAATTGTCTTAGGTCTAATTCCTATTACTTTGGTTGGATTATTCGTAACCGCATATTTACAATACAGGCGTGGTGATCAGTTGGACCTTTGATTAATATTAATTCACATCTCTTTTTTTAACTGACCTCCTCCTTTCTTTAATTAAATTTTTTTGGGGGGGGTCAAAGGTCAAATTCAGATTGCTGTATTTCAGTTCAGTGGAATTTTCGATCTAACAAGACAAGAGCAGAATCACGCTCTGTAGGATTTGAACCTACGACATTGGGTTTTGGAGACCCACGTTCTACCGAACTGAACTAAGAGCGCTTTCTTACCACAACGGAAAAGACTGTAAAGAAGGGGATTCTTTTTTTTTATATAGTATAGAACCCCCCAAAAAATTTCAACCCCAATAAATACTTCTTGCATATGTATACTATCATAAAATTGAAAATTATGTATTATGTATGTCCAAATTGAATCGCTCTAAAATGTATCTCTGGTTACTGCTTCGAGGAGCAATAATAGGTAGGGATGACAGGATTTGAACCCGTGACATTTTGTACCCAAAACAAACGCGCTACCAAGCTGCGCTACATCCCTTTCAACTGGTCTACAGTATCATTGTAGAAAATCCCCGTCTTGTTTTCCACATCCTTATTTTATTTCCATTCCTTCCTTTCTATGCAAAATGTATCTTGCCATTTCTTCCTCTTGGTCTCATATCATATAACATATAATAATAAATTAATATTTTTCTCGGGAATTCTCAGGCGCAAAGGGACCGTTTTTTTGCTTTAAGAAAAAGAAAACCTTCTCTACCGAATCATTTCACATGTCAAGTTGAATTGGGGATTCCACACACAAATACAAGTGGTCTTTAACTACATATACATCTCTTACCATAATGTATTACAATATGGAATATAAAAAAAAGAAGGAGGATTCTCAATGCGAGATTTTAAAACATATCTTTCCGTGGCACCGGTACTAAGTACTCTCTGGTTCGGGTCTTTAGCAGGTTTATTGATAGAAATCAATCGTTTCTTCCCAGATGCGTTGACATTTCCTTTTTTTTCATTCTAGTTATTGATATGGAAAGGGGTGAAGAAGATTAGAGATAGAGTCAAATATTTGTGACTAATCTCTCTTTCCCGTCTTTTTTTTTTCGAATTAGATAGATTGAATACGGGGGTAAAGAGAAAGAAAAAAGTGGATTCAACCTCAGTTAAATTCGGGTTAAGGCTCCAATTAAATTAAGAATCAAATTAATAATAGAGTTAAAAGAAAACAAAAGGGAAATGTGACTAGAATAAGAGTATCATGCAATACAAGATACTTAAATGAAATACTGTACTGCGATTAGAAATCGCTTTCGAAATTGTTGTATTACTTATTATTTACTATATTAATTGCAACAAAATCTTTATTTCATAATTTGATTTTGAGTTGTTAGCCACTTCGGATCGGAAAATAGAAACGTTGGGTGAATCAAAAACCCAAAGGAGGTTCATGGCCAAGGGTAAAGACGTTCGAGTAAGGGTTATTTTGGAATGTACCGGTTGTGTTCGAAACGGTGTTAATAAGGAATCAACGGGTATTTCCAGATATATTACTCAAAAGAATCGACACAATACACCTAGTCGATTGGAATTGAGAAAATTCTGTCCGTATTGTTTCAAACATACAATTCATGGGGAGATAAAGAAATAGATATAGATCGAACCGAGTGCTTGGGTGTCACCCTTTCAAGGAACATGAAAAAAAATTTAGATATATATTTCTATTATTTCATATATTGAAATAAAAACAACTAAATAAATATAGACAAACCCAATCCTATGAATTTCTTCTATAATTTTTTTTTGATTTGATCGAAATAGTATTTTAGGGATAAGGAATAAACAAATTATGGATAAATCCAAGCGACTCTTTCTTAAATCCAAGCGATCTTTTCGTAGGCGTTTGCCCCCGATCCAATCGGGGGATCGAATTGATTATAGAAACATGAGTTTAATTAGTCGATTTATTAGTGAACAAGGAAAAATATTATCTAGACGGGTGAATAGATTAACCTTAAAAGAACAACGATTAATTACTATTGCTATAAAACAAGCTCGTATTTTATCTTCGTTACCTTTTCTTAATAATGAGAAACAATTTGAAAGAAGGGAGTCAACCACCAGAACTCCTGGTTTTAGGAACAGAAAAAAATAGGCTTACTTTTCAATTGAATCAAAATTCTAATCCGAACTCAAAAACAGATGGACGTTTTGTTCAAAAAATCCGAGAATCATTCGTGTCGTAAGAAAAAAAAGAATCGGGTAAGAGGAATAAATTTTTTTATCGGGCGTGTTCGCTCATTTTGACGACTTTATCATATTATCAGATTTTATCATACTAATTTCTACTCTACCTTCCCGGAGTTCATTCTCCAGAGAATTCCATTTCAAAAAGTTTGGCGGATTCCTTCCAATCCCCTTGATCTCGTTGGAAATCATATAAAGACAATTCCTATTTGATATAGCTATTTGTGCAAGGATTTTACGATTAAGAAGCAACTGCCCCTTATACAGATTGTGTATTAATCTACTATAAATATAGGATGCCCCCGCCCCGCGAATTACTGCATTTATTCGAGTGATCCACAAACGACGAAAATCCCTTTTTTTCCTATCTCTATCACGATGCGCCGAAACCAAAGCTCTTATTTTCTGTTGAATAATTGTTCGAGTAAGTCTTGAATGAGCCCCGCGAAAACTTGATGCAAATAAACGCATTTTTGTTCTACGTCTCCGAGCTATATATCCTCGTCTAATTCTGGTCATTGAGTAAATGAAACTTTAATGAATAACTAATGGATTTCCTTTCTTTCAGTTATTCTTTTCCCCCTTCCTAGTCTATTAATAACAAAACGGATTCTTCCAATTTATAAAATAAAAATTCCAATGGCTTTTGCTACTATAACCTTCCCTACCACGCTTTTTTCCTTTTTTCTAGGCATTGGAAAAAAAAAAATAGAAATAGCTAAAGAAATTGTGGGTTCCATCGTCTCTATGGTTACTTCTTAAACGGTGAGGTCTTCTCTATACACCGGAGCCCTTTCCTTCATTTTATTGGTAACTTGTACAGTTACCACTCTTTGGCTCTACCCATGAATTTTCCAGTAATGGGTCTTTCATAATTTCATAATGAGATATACCTTATACAGTAACGGTATTTAATTATGAAGATTGGTTGGGTAGCTGACCTTGTGAGTCCGTTCTTCTAAACATAATATTTCTACTTTTTTAAATAGGATTTCCCCCGCTTAATGGGTAACTATTTGTTACCAATGGGGAATTCTTTCTCATCTTAAATTGAAAATTCAGGTGATTTAATTTGCACCAATTGAAACCATAAATTTCATACACAATAGAAAGATATGATAGATCCATCTTTTTTAGATAGTGAATGGAGTTCTTCCATTCTATCCGATTCACCGGTACTGATCATTGATACTGGAAAAATTGTTTTTTCTTTTGTTTTGTCTCAGCCTATGATTTAAACGAGTCGCACATACACCCTCGTACATGTTCCTCGACGCTGAGGGCATCCCCCAAGAGCGGGGGATTTCGTGACGTTTCTGATTGGCTGTCTTGGGTTTCTAATAAGTTGTTTAATAGTTGGCATGCTGAATTATACATTATGGGCTGGTTTAGATTGATCCTAACCGGATGATTATGAATTTATTCGATTTCAATATATTATCAATATATTAATAGAATATTAAACCCTTAATTAAGTAATTAAGAAGTAAGAAGATAAAATCTTAAATCGTATATTTGCACGAAATCACTGCTATTTTTTATCCAACCGCTACAAAATCAACAATTCCATGAGCTTGGGCTTCTGTTGCTGACATAAAAGTATCCCTTTCCATGTCTTCGGATACAGCCCATAAGGGCTTGCCTGTTCTTTGTACATAAACCCTTGTAAGGATTTCGCGCAGTTTCAGTAGTTCTTCCGCTTCCAGGATAAGTTCGGACGTTTGTGCCTCATAAAAACCGGCAGCAGGTTGATGGATCATTACCCTGATCATATAATATAACACAATCAAAGGTTCCTGTATCTCGCACGAGGAGGCAAGGCGAAGAGATAAAGAATAAAATAAGAAAAAGATAGAATTGAACAACCGTACGGGCATTTTTTTCACATTGCATACGGCTCCACAATGGAATTTTTTTACCTTTCATCGAAGAAAGCGAAAATGTGGGATCTATTATACCCAGATCGGTAAATGATCCAATTACCACCCTTCTTTTTTTTTTGGAGGAGTTCAAAAATACTATGATGGCCCCGTTGCTTTAATATATTTATTTCGTCTGTGATTCAGCAATCCCAAAGTTTCTTTTTTTTTTTTTCGTACTCTTTCATAACATAAATTTTGTTAATAACCTGCCGGTGTGAAAAAAGTTTGTGACGCTGAAATCGACCTACGATAGGTAAGATAAAATCGGAAATACCCTTCCTTTATCTCATACTACTCTTTCGATACATAATCTAATATTTTGAAAAACAATAAAAAATTTGCATATCGAATTCGAAGTGCCATGCTAATATTACTTAAATATTAATAATTCATATGGCGAAGGCATAGTCTTCTTTTTTCTCTTAAATAAAAAACCCATTGGCGCCAAGCGTGAGGGAATGCTAGACGTTTGGTAATTGCTCCTCCGACCAGGATAAAAGACCCCATTGAGGCGGCTAATCCCATGCATATTGTCTGTATATCTGGTCGCACAAATTGCATAGTATCATAAATGGCTATTCCAGGTATTACCCATCCGCCGGGAGAGTTTATAAGCAAATACAGATCCTTGGTATCACTCTCCGAACTGAGATATACAAAAAGACCAATAAGTTGATTCGAAACATTGCTATCAATCGCTTGGCCTAAAAAAATTAATCTTTCTCGATAAAGTCGGTTGATTCGGATAAAATTGTATCCCTTAGGAGCCGTACGGGCACCTTTTGATGCATACGGTTCAACAAAACTAAAACTTGCGAAAAAAAATCAATGTGTAGCTTCCAGCCCTCTTTCTTTTTTTATAGCGGACTCCTTCTAATGAAGGAAGGGGCTTCTCTTTCATTTTTGAAGAACGATGCGTTTGGCCGGTTTTCCTAAAATATTAGAATATAAAAAACAGTTTTATCGCACTAACTTTTCATTGATGTATTTTTTCATCGAGATCCAATCCAAAAATAACGATGCCATTTTCTTGTTCCTGAATGGGCTTCTTCCATTTTTTTAGGTTTATGCTCTACTCCGAGTAAGGATCCGCCCGATTTTGATTTGCACATATAGGACAAATGACCCCAATACCACGTCTTTGTTTTTTTTTTTCATTTTTTCTCAATTTTGCAATTCATTTCTTTTATGTCTTCCGCCAAATATTCGACGTATCCATTATATTTATTATTCGATTGATTAACTGTTTGGGATCAGTGCTATTTAATAATTTCTTTCTAATGTTTATGATATCTATAAGTCCTAATAATAGATATATTACCAATTGGGTTTTTCTAAACGGAGCCTGGATACTTAATTTTATTGGTCCAGCCAAGTCGACCATAAATTATTTGAATTGCTAATATTAATCTGGATACCTCTTCACAAAACGGATCTAATTGCATTTCATTGCACTTCACGTTACAAATTTTTGATGATTCAATCGCTTTTTTTGGGGGCGAAAGAGAGGATATCTCGATCGGGGGAGAGAATGGGGAAATCCCATATGACCCAATATATCTGACAGGGCGCACTATATGTCAATCCAAGTTGGATTTCGCTCTCCGGGAGTTCGAAAAGGAACTTTTGGAACACCAATAGGCATAAACTGAAAGAAAAAAGAATTAAGTACTCTATTTCACTTTGATGTGGAAACGTAATAATGGTTTTATTATTTTAATAATATTAGCTTTATCGTCATATTTTCTACATAGATAGAATAAGTTCATAAAATAAAGGAAAACAAAGAAAATTTTTACGAATAGGTACTTTGAATGATGACTAAATATGGATGCATGCGCTCTTCGAAAAGGGAATAAACCCCCATTGCGTATTGGTACTTATCGAGTATAGAATAGATCTGCTTCTCTTTTTTCCTATGAACCAAATTGTTCCATTTTTACTAAAAGAATAGAACAAATAGTAACCCTTTTTCCGAGATAATCCACTGAAAAAAAAAGGGGGGTCCATAGCATAGTTTTTTCAATGCAATAATGCAATAAAGTTACATAGTGTCTATTTTTTGTTGATAAAGGGGTATTACCATGGGTTTGCCTTGGTATCGTGTTCATACTGTCGTATTGAATGATCCCGGTCGTTTGCTTTCTGTTCATATAATGCATACAGCTCTGGTTGCTGGTTGGGCCGGTTCAATGGCTCTATATGAATTAGCAGTTTTTGATCCCTCCGACCCTGTTCTCGATCCAATGTGGAGACAAGGTATGTTCGTTATACCCTTCATGACTCGTTTAGGAATAACCAATTCATGGGGCGGTTGGAGTATTACAGGAGGGACGATAACGAATCCGGGGGTTTGGAGTTACGAAGGTGTAGCCGGGGCGCATATTGTGTTCTCTGGCTTGTGCTTCTTGGCAGCTATCTGGCATTGGGTGTATTGGGATCTAGAAATATTTGGTGATGAACGCACAGGAAAACCTTCTTTGGATTTGCCTAAGATCTTTGGAATTCATTTATTTCTCTCAGGAGTGGCTTGCTTTGGCTTTGGCGCATTTCATGTAACAGGATTGTATGGTCCTGGAATATGGGTGTCCGACCCATATGGACTAACTGGAAAGGTACAATCTGTAAATCCCGCGTGGGGTGTGGAAGGTTTTGATCCCTTTGTTCCAGGAGGAATAGCCTCTCATCATATTGCAGCAGGGACATTGGGCATATTAGCAGGCTTATTCCATCTTAGTGTCCGCCCGCCCCAACGTCTATATAAAGGATTACGTATGGGCAATATTGAAACCGTTCTTTCCAGCAGTATCGCTGCTGTCTTTTTTGCAGCTTTTGTTGTTGCTGGAACTATGTGGTATGGTTCAGCAACTACTCCTATCGAATTATTTGGTCCCACCCGTTATCAATGGGATCAGGGATACTTTCAGCAAGAAATATATCGAAGGGTTAGCGCTGGACTAGCCGAAAATCAAAGTTTATCAGAGGCTTGGTCTAAAATTCCTGAAAAATTATCTTTTTATGATTACATCGGAAATAATCCAGCGAAAGGGGGATTATTCAGAGCGGGTTCAATGGATAACGGAGATGGAATAGCTGTCGGGTGGTTAGGACATCCTATCTTTAGAGATAAAGAAGGGCGTGAACTTTTTGTACGTCGCATGCCTACTTTTTTTGAAACATTTCCAGTTGTTTTGGTAGACGGAGATGGAATTGTTAGAGCCGATGTTCCCTTTAGAAGGGCAGAATCGAAGTATAGTGTCGAACAAGTAGGCGTAACCGTTGAGTTCTATGGTGGCGAACTGAACGGAGTGAGTTATAGTGATCCTGCGACTGTGAAAAAATATGCTAGACGTGCCCAATTGGGTGAAATTTTTGAATTAGATCGTGCTACTTTGAAATCCGATGGTGTTTTTCGTAGCAGTCCAAGAGGTTGGTTTACTTTTGGACATGCTTCCTTTGCTCTGCTCTTCTTCTTCGGGCACATTTGGCATGGTGCTAGAACCTTATTCAGAGATGTTTTTGCTGGTATTGACCCAGATTTGGATGCTCAAGTGGAATTTGGAGCATTCCAAAAACTTGGAGATCCAACTACAAGAAGACAAGTAGTCTGATGCAGCATTGCTCTGTTATTTTTCGCTTCTCACTTCTATTTTCTCTTTGTGATTTTACATAGGATACTGAAAAAGTCTGGATTTAAATCTCCGCCCTTTCGCCCTTTCTTTGATTTTTTTTTTCTTTAATCGGGGAGATGATCCCCAATAAACAGGTATGGAAGCTATAATTGTAAACCGCGATCAAATTTATGGAAGCATTGGTTTATACATTCCTCTTAGTCTCGACTCTAGGGATCATTTTTTTCGCTATCTTTTTTCGCGAACCACCTAAAGTTCCAACTAAAAAATGAAATGATTTTTCATTATCTGAATTGAAGTAATGAGCCTCCCAACATTGGGAGGCTCATTACTTCAACTAGTCCCCGTGCTCTTCGAACGGGTCTCTTAGTTGTTGAGAGGGTTGCCCAAAAGCAGTATATAAGGCGTACCCAGTAAAACTTACAAGTAATCCAGATATAGAGATGGCGACTAGGGTTGCTGTTTCCATTATTATATAATTTCAAGACCACAATGGATCTATGATAAGATTGTTTATTTACAACGGAATGGTATACAAAGTCAACAGATCTCAACGAATACAAAATAGGATTTATGGCTGCACAAACTGTTGAGGGTAGTTCTAGATCTGGTCCAAGACGGACGTCTGTAGGGGCTTTATTGAAACCATTGAATTCGGAATATGGTAAAGTAGCTCCTGGATGGGGAACTACTCCTTTGATGGGTGTCGCAATGGCTCTATTTGCGGTATTCCTATCTATTATTTTGGAGATTTATAATTCTTCCGTTTTACTGGACGGAATTTCACTGAATTAGATTTATAAGAACCCTAGCTTTTAAATAAAAATACAAAAAACGATGCATTTAGGCCTCGGCTTTTTTATTTTAGCTTATTCTTTTTTGGTAGTTCGACCGCGAAATTTTTGTGTTTCTGTATTTCCGGAATATGAGTGTGTGACTTGTTATAATTGATCCTATTGAGAGTACAGAGAGTGGGTCTGTCGTCTTGATAGAGATGGTTTTACCCCGTCGAATATTCATTCTAGTATCTGGAGCACGGAATATATGAAATATATCACGAAGTATTTGAACTATGATTCATACTTAATATTCAGACCTCGTGGCCGGATTCCTCAAATTTTTCCAAAGAAAAAAGTTTTCAATTGAAAGAGTTTTCTTCTTTCAAATTCCCGTTTCTGCTTTGATTTTGCTCAAAGAACAAACTTTTCTTTCTAGTTTTAGTCATTATATCGATTCTACTCGTTGAATAAATGATGATCCAATGGTTCTTACTCAGGGAATCCTTGACTTAGCTTGAAGGTTTTATTGAATCATCGTGGTTCTAGTATGAATTTAAGGTTTCAATTGATTCCTAGGGTCTTAACAAGAAAATTCCTATCAATAATAAAGAAAACAAAAGTAAAGCTACATTACATACAAATTAAAATAACAGATGAAAGAAAAAAATAGGGAAATAGAAGATTCAAGAGGCCTGGAACGATCAACAGAAAGACAAGTGAGCCTACTTGATTTTTTGACATTCTAATTATAACAAAAAAAAAAGAGCTTTCTTACTTTTACTCTTTCGTATTTTTAGCGAAAATTGAATCAAAAGATTAAGAAGTTTCCAATTTTCTATTCCATACCTCTTTTAACCTGTTTTTGGGTTTTTTTGTTTGAGCTGTACGAGATGAAATTCTCATATACGGTTCTCAGAGGGGGAGTCCCCTTGGTTTACCTATCTCAATAAAGTCTACGATTGGTTCGAAGAGCGTCTCGAGATTCAGGCGATTGCAGATGATATAACTAGTAAATACGTTCCTCCTCATGTCAACATATTTTATTGTCTAGGAGGAATTACGCTTACTTGTTTTTTAGTACAAGTCGCTACAGGGTTTGCTATGACTTTTTACTACCGTCCGACCGTTACGGAGGCTTTTGCTTCTGTTCAATACATAATGACGGAAGCTAACTTTGGTTGGTTAATCCGATCAGTTCATCGATGGTCAGCAAGTATGATGGTCCTAATGATAATCCTGCACGTATTTCGTGTGTATCTCACTGGTGGTTTTAAAAAACCTCGCGAATTGACTTGGGTTACAG